TAGCCCAGAAAATCTATAAAATGATTGGATAATTGATTTATATGAATCCTATTCGGTTGAGACCAAAAAAAAAAATGACATTCCCATAAATTTACAAGGTAATATTTCCATTTCTTCATCAGAAGAGGAGTTCCTTTTGAAGACAGAATTGATTTTCCTTGATATCTGAAATAATGGATGAAAATATCCTTGAACAACCAAAGGATGGTATGAAAATCATTACGAAAAACCACTAAAAAATGTTCTATTTTTCCAAAAAAATGTGTTCGATCAAGAAAAGCTCTAGAGGATGTTGATCGTAAATGAGAAGATTGTTTACGCAGAAAAACGAATATGGATTCCGACTCATATACATGAAAATTATATAGGAACAGAAAAAATCTTCGATTCTCTTTTGAAAAAAAGAAATTCATTTGATTTTTTTGAGTAATAAGAATATTCCAATGATGATACTCGTAGAGAAAGAGTCTCAATAAGTGCAAAAAGGGGACATCTTGTATCCAACAACGAAGGATTTGAACCAATAGTTCCAGATGGATAGGATGGGGTATTAGGATATCTAATACATGATTTAAATGTGATAATTTATCCTCTAAAAAAGGAAATATGGAATGAATTGATCGTAAATTAATAGATTTGACTATTTCTTTTTTACCTTCTAGGGAAGATACTAATCGCAGTGAGAATGGAATTTCCACAATGACTGCAAACCCCTCTGATATCATTTGAGAATCAAAAATTTTATTATACCCAACTAATTGATTTTGATTCGAATCATTAGCCAAAAAAATCAAATGCTTCTGTTGATACATTTGAGTAATTAAACGTTTAACAATTAGTAAACTATATTTATTGGCATAACCTAAATTTTCCATAGGCTCATAAGGAATCGATTTATTTAACCCATGATCATGAGCAAGTGCATAAATGTATTCCTGAAAGAGAAGTGGATATAGGAAGTCTCGTTCTCGAGATCTATTTATCTTTAAATATCCTTGTAATTCCTCCATTTTAAATTAGATTTGAACCAAAGATGGGGATTTCTTGGGCCATCAAATGATACGAAACATAGTACGATACAGCCAAAACAAGGTATCCGGGCATATAGTAAAAAAAAAATAGATACCTTGGAGATGATTAATCAACGGATTCTCTCTTTTTCCATCCAATTGGGTTTTGTTCGTTATAACAATACCGAGATAGTTAGAAATCCTTTATTTTTGCAACCCGATCGCTCTTTTGACTTTAAGAATAAATTTTGTTTCTCAATATACTGTTTCTTCTACACATCCGTCTCCACTCAAGGATATAGTTAATAGTTAGGATTCATAAAAAAAGTGGAGAATCCACTTTTAAGGTTATGAAATAACCTTTTCCCGCACCAGGGACTAATATATTTCTAACGTATAATTAGATCGGGTAATTATTCGAATTAAGAACAGAAGCTCGTTGCTTTTTTTGTTTCCCTATAATTTGAGCTTTTCGGCTCTATCCATTTATTCACTCGATCCAAGCATGAATTGGTTTTTTTGTACCGCTCTAAGAATTAAAACTCTAAGAATACAAACAAGATTTTGTACCGATCCCGTAAGGATTAAGTACTCTTATCTTAGAGTTATTCGTTTATACGACATGCTGTTTTTTCCATTCATTCCCTCTCAGGATCAGTCGTGGTCTTACAAACTCTACCAATGGTATGGACGAATCCGTTGCTTCATCCAAATGTGTAAAAAATTCTAGCCGCACTTAAAAGCCGAGTACTCTACCGTTGAGTTAGCAACCCAAAAATTTCATTATGACGTGTAGATACGATCGGAAAAAAAGGAAAAATAGATTTTTCCTTTTTTTATTCAGAAGAGACTTCTTGTGTTGTGTCAATCGAATCCACAGAACCCATCACTTACATGAAGTTAAGTAAAAAAGAAAAACTTATAGGTCGTGGATAATATAGATCTATTTATCCATGATCAATTATATTTGATCAATACACTATTGTCAATATGAGCGTCGAGAAAAGAAATTCAAAGAATCCCATAATAAGGACTTTTGTTGGATTGGCACTTCATAGATAACCTACATAGAGAATATAAAGAGAATAAAAAAAAAGTGTAAATGTAGAAAAGAAATAAGGAAGAATAAAATCTCGAGTTTATTCAATATTCATAAAGGTACATTTATAATTATATTATCCCATATGATCTCATATTACTTTACTATATTTATATATATATATATTAGATTATATATTAGATATATAAAATCAATATGAATAGAACAAAAAAATGGGGAAAGGAGGAGGGGAATAGTGAAGAAAAAATGACACAAAGCTAGTCTAGGGGCACCCCTTCTTTCTTTTTAATTTTTTGTAATTAACGCGAAGTTCCTTAAGTATCTCTGGCTTCTTTGAAATATAATGAACGGTTCCCGTAGGTTGAGCTCCCTTTTCAAGTAAATATAGAATAGCGAGAACGTTTAAATAAGTTTGATTCTTTATTGGATATTGGATCGTAAAAACCCACTTTCCGAAGATCTCTTCCTTCTCTTCGGGATCGAACATCAATTGCAACGATTCGATAGATAGCTCATTGGGATAGATATAGATGAACAATTCCTCCCTTAGAAACGTATAGGAGGCTTTTTCCTCGTACGGCTTGAGAAAGAATGATTCAAATTAAAAATTTGACTCTACTTATAGTATATATTTATATATATATAGTCATAGTATATATAGTAGCAAATAGATCCATAAAATCATCAAACCAATTCAATTAAACTATGACAATGATTTTAGTCGTTTTTTATTCTTCCTTCCCGAAAAAACCGAAAAGAAAAAATAATTCGTATTTATAACTCAAGTTGGACAATTCTCAAAGAGTTCAAAGGAAAAAAACCCTGATGGCATTTCATTTATTGAGCTGTCTCTAACCAATTTTTTTGTCTCGTTTAGAATCAAAATTTTTAATTACTTATTCTGCTTCTGCTCAAATTGTGGAGACAATTGAAAATGGCGTTTTCTTCTTCCGGGATCGTTTATCTTTGTTTTGAATCATTGGGTTTAGACATTACTTGATCCTTAATCGTTTCAAAAAAGGCCTTTTGTGATTTATTGACTATCGAAGAATCATATGAACGATTGATTCCCGTGCGATACACTTTTGATCGAAATAGTTTTTCCAATTTCAACAAAAGTTTCAAATCCAAAAGGGGATTTTGTTAGAATTGAATCTTTTCAATTTCTATATCGAAGATATGCTTACGAAGTTGTTCCGACTTATTGATTAAGGAAACACAAATCATCATAAACATAATATATATTTATTGATAAACATAATATATATTTATTTTATTGAATTTATTTTCCAATTGAATCATCAATGATTTCACCCAGCTACATAAAAAAAAAAACAAAGAATAAAATGATAACAAAGTAATGGATGTAATAAAGTAAAGTCAATAGAATGTATAAAACAACCCTCTGATACAATCGTTATATTGATTTACAATTCTAAATTAGAACCCAATGCGAAATCAAAAAAACTAGGTAAAAAAAAATACATCTGTTACATATTGAACTTTCTTTTTTGTTAATTTGTTAATAAGATCCGGAAGACAGACATCCATATTAAAATTTATACCACCCATTGCGGATTAACTCCCATCTACTGACAAATTTTATGGGTCTCATGAGTCCTAAATAAAAAAGGAAGGTCCTCTTACGGTATGCTGGACAATCTTGTATAAGTGAAAAGACAAACAGATACATATTTTTTTTACCCAAAACAAACTTGTTTTGGGAGTCTTAATCCCAGCAATTAAATTAGTACCAAAGCCCCCTACCTACTGTTTAGAATTCAGCATCAAGATAGAATTAGTACCCTATTTTCTTTAGAGATAAGAATATAAAAGAAATATTTCTTTAGAGATAAGAATATAAAAGAAATAAGGAATATGGGGCTTTCACATTTCGATTCAGAATGCAGGATTGATAATTCAAAATAAAATAAATAGATATAGGACGTAAAGTTTTTCTAAGTAACTAACTTCAATATGAAGTTGAGCAAGACATGCCACTGAACATCCTATTTTATTTTTTTTATTAGAAATTCTACATTGATCCATATTCCTATCCTATCCAGGATCACAAATAGATTCTGTATGTCATCGGTACTCGGATTTGGTTTGTGAGAAAGAAAGTCAAAGATATGATTCTTTTCTGAGTCATTATAATTATAATATAAATCATAAACAAGGAACTAGAACTATTAAATAAATAAACATTACACTCTTAAACTAAAGAGAAGATTTTTAAAAGAACAAAAAAATCTTTATGAATTGGACGGCTCTGGGACGGAAGGATTCGAACCTCCGAGTCGCGGGACCAAAACCCGTTGCCTTACCACTTGGCCACGCCCCATTGAAATTTCTATTCAACACTAATAAACACTAATATAGGTATTGGTTGTTCGTCAATTCCCGCCCAAATATCCATGGAATCCATTAGATTGTTACTAAGATTTGACACGTGTAGTTGTAAAATAAAACTGAATTTATTGATCATTACATAGAATTCAATTAAGATATTGTATGAAAATATGATTCCTTCTATTTTCGTTTGAGAATAGAAGGATTTTTGATTGGGTTAGTCAAAGAAAAAGAAGGATTTTTTGGTCTATTTGAACTTTCTTCATTTTTACCTTATATCGATAACTCAATCAAAATACAATTATCTCCAAGAATAAAACATTTGTTATGCTTAATATCTTTAGTTTGATCTGTATCTATCTTAATTCTATACTTCATTCGAGTCATTTTTTCTTTGCCAAATTGCCCGAGGCTTATGCTTTTTTCAATCCAATCGTAGATGTTATGCCAGTCATACCTTTGTTCTTTTTTCTCTTAGCCTTTGTTTGGCAAGCTGCTGTCAGTTTTCGATAAAATCTTTAATACTGTCCTACAAACAAAACATTCAAGATTTTTTCAATAAAAAAAAAGATTCTAACAATCAATTGATAAGATCAGATAAGTCTTACATTGTGAACCCTCAATTCAAACATGGAAATTCTTGGATAAGCGCGATGAATCTAGATCACCTCACTTCCTCATTCTAACCTTCTACTTCCAGTGAACAAGGACCCTATACTATATAGGTATAGGGTCCCCACAATAAAAAACTAATTGAATTGTGTTGTGCGCATAAAAGATAATTTTAATACCGAAAGAGTCTTCTTGTCTTAGTCTTATTACAAATAAATTTATGAAACTTCCTTTCTTTTAGAGAAACCACTTTATTTCTTGGTTTGGTGTCAAAATGGAATATGTGGTATAAAAATGGATAATCTATTCCCTTTTTACCAAAAATGATCTTATCTTGGAGATTTTGTAATGCTTACTCTCAAACTCTTCGTTTACACAGTGGTGATATTCTTTGTTTCTCTCTTCATCTTCGGATTCCTATCTAATGATCCGGGACGTAATCCTGGACGTGAGGAATAAAAAAATAAGGGATTTTTTCTTGCTTTATTTCTGAATTTTATTATGATTTTATCTATTCTAGATATCTAACTATGCTATGATAAAAAAGTGCTCGAGATTTTATTTCGAATTTGAAATAAAATCTCAAGTCATCAGAATAAAGATAAACGGAAAGAGAGGGATTCGAACCCTCGGTACGAATAACTCATACAACGGATTAGCAATCCGACGCTTTAGTCCACTCAGCCATCTCTCCCAATTAAACAAAGGATAATTACTATGTTACACATGAAGTAAAGAAATACACATGAAGTAAAGAAAAAATCTTTCTTTTTCTTTCTTTATTCTAGACTATAGAATCAATTATAGATACCACTACAAAAGATACAAATTTTTAAAGTTTTTCAGCAATTAAATTACATTTAGATAACGGGAATACCCGCAAAAAATAAAGTAAATTAAATAAAGAATACCCTTTTTTTTTTCGATTTCGTATGAAAGCTTCTTTTATTCCCCGGCCTGGATAGGTACTGACCAGGCCGTTTATTGTTTTGTTCCAATGAATCATACATGAAATTATTCATCTGATTTGAAAACAAAAATACATTGCATCAACAACAATATAGGTGTTTTTTTTATTCCTATGATATAGGCGATATAGGATAATAAGTGCCATTTCTTATTATTCATGTTATTTTCCAACTTTTCTTTATCTCGATTTAGAATTTAAAAAAGAATAAAATAGAGCTGTGGATTCTTACACAATTTCTTTTTATGTTCTGACTTCAATGGTTCTTTCGGACCACACCTGTCACTAAATAACTCACCCAAGATAGAACTTGTTATTTCAATAGGCTTTCCTTTGCCTATCTCATCAAGTTCTCCCCGAAAAAAACGTCAACATTCTAATTTCATTATTTTGTTCCGATCCTATCTTGATTACGTACGATGATCTTGTTCGACAAATGATCCATTCATATACAATAATCACATTGTAGCGGGTATAGTTTAGTGGTAAAAGTGTGATTCGTTCTATTAACAACTGAAATAGTTAAGGGGTCTTTCGGTTTTATTCATATTCCGTTCCGATTAAAAACTTTATTTCTTAGAAAGGATTTCATCCTTTACCTCTCAATAAACGATTTGAGGAAGAATATACATTCTCGTGATTTGTATCCAAAGGTCAATTATAAATATTATAAATTCCCAAAATTGGATTATGGAATCGCGAAGCATAATTTTTTTTTTTGAATTGGATAAAGACTTCCAATTGAATGAGTATGAGTAAAGAATCCATGGAGGGAGATACACAAAGTATTTTTCTAATCGTAACTAGATCTTCAATTTTTTTTAGAGGGGAGATTGGAGCAAAATAGCTATAAAAATTAAACGATGACTTTGGTTTACTAAAGCCATCTATATATTGTTTCAGCTCGGTGGAAACACAATTATTTTCCTCAGGATTCGCACAAGTAGAAATAAAGAACGAAGTAACTAGAAGGATTTGTTATAATTCCACTCTTCTAGAGGGATCATCTAAAAAGCGAGTTGTTTTGGATGCATTCAGGCAGAAAAGCTGACATAGATGTTATGGTTCTAATTTTTTTTATTTGTATTACGTTTACGACTTAGATCTGGGACTCGATCTTCCATAAAGGAGCCGAATGAAACCAAAGTTTCATGTTCGGTTTTGAATTAGAGACGTTCAAATTTTAAATGATGAATTGACGTCGACTATAACCCCTAGCCTTCCAAGCTAACGATGCGGGTTCGATTCCCGCTACCCGCTATAGCTATATATTTATTATGATAATAACGCATATATCATTAATGTGAATAAATGTAAATACACCTCTTTTTTATTCCCGAAATTCTTTCACATACAATCCAAAAATTTTTTTACGAGCAGGATATCATATCAAGATAGGAAAGGCAAAAAATTAGAAATAAAAAAGTCGGAATGAAAAGCGTCCATTGTCTAATGGATAGGACAGAGGTCTTCTAAACCTTTTGTATAGGTTCAAATCC